TACGAAGAAAAACGAATACAAATTCGCATTCAGATACATAAGAATTATATAGGAACAAAAATAGTCTTTTATTTTCTTTTGAAAAAACGTAAATTGATTTCTTCGGAGTAATGAGACTATTCCAATTATGATATTCGTGGAGAAAGAATCGCAATAAATGCAAAGATGGAACATCTTGGATCCGGCATTGAAGGATTTGAACCAAGATTTCCAAATGGATAGGATAGGGTATTAGTATATCTGACACATAATTTAAATGTGATAATTTGTCCTCTAAAAAGGGAAATATTGAATGAATAGATCGTAAATTCTGACATTTTGGTATTTCTTTTTCTTCGGGAAAAGATACTAATCGCAGCGAGAATGGAATTTCCACAATGACCGCAAAACCTTCTGATATCATCTGAGAAAAAAAATGAGAATAAAAATAAGTGTTGTGCCCAACGAATCGATTTTGATTAGAATTTTGATTAGAATAATTAACCGAATTAATCAAATAATTCTGTTGATACATTCGAATAATTAAACGTTTCACAAGTACTGAACTAGATTTATTGTCATAACCAATAATTTCCACGGGTTCGTAAAAAATCGAATCATTTAAACCATGATCATGAGCAAACGCGTAAATATACTCCTGAAAAAGAAGCGGATATAGGAAGTGTTGTTGCCGAGATCTATCTTTTTCTAAATATCCTTGTAATTCTTCCATTTACATTTCTACTTGAGCCAGAGGCAGGAGGTTTTTCTTGGTTTATCAAATGATACATACATAGTACAATATGGTCAGAACAGGGTATTATGTATTGTATTATATATATAATATAGTAAGAAAAAAATATATACCCCGGAAACGAAACGGGGAGTCCAATCAACAGATCTTTTTACCTTCCTTTTCTATCCAATTGGTTTATGTTCGTTATAATTACAACAGGAGAAAAAATCCTTTATTTTTGCAACCCAATTGCTCTTTTGACTTTGGAATAAATTCTCTTTATCAATATACTGTTTCTTCTACACATCCGCCTACAATCCATAATAAAGAATAATTAGGATTCTGAAAAAAAAAAGAAAAAATCAATGGTTCACTCACAGGAGAACCCACTCTTTCCCGCATTAGGCACTAATTCATTTTTAACGTCTAATTAGATCGGGTAATCATTCCAATTAAGAACATAAGCTCGTTGCTTTTTATTTTACCAGAATTGGAGCCATAGAGCTCTATCCATTTATTCACTAGACCCAACTGTATTTGTCCCCTTCCAAAAATCAAAACAATCTTTTGGAACTGTAACGATCCGGTAAGGATAAACTCAAAGTTCTACTTTAACTTTTTAACTTTGACTTTCATTTCAAATTAAATAAATTAATAAAATCGAAAATCCAATAAAATAATAAATTAATAAAATAAGAAATTGATTTTATTACGACATGCTGTTTTTTCCATTCATTACCCTTGAGGATCAGTCGTGGTCTTATAGACTATACCAATAGTCTGGACGAATTCGTTGCTTCATCCAAATGTGTAAAAGATCATAGTCGCACTTAAAAGCCGAGTACTCTACCGTTGAGTTAGCAACCCGGATAAATAGGATATGTAGATACGATCGAAATACAAAAATCAATTGAATTGCACTGCACGACCCTATCAAAACATTGAACTAGCAACACATTGAAAAGAAAGATTTTCTGATCAATTATAAACACAAAATACCAAAATGAGCAGATCGGATTAAAAATATTCCCAATCGAAATGTAAAAATTATGACAGACCACCCATTTTTTATCAAATTCTTTTTTGATTTTACTTAAGAAAATACATCTTGTATGAGAGTAAATGCAGCAAGGCAAACCCATCATTTGAGTGAAGGAAACAAAAAAAAACTAATATGGGGTGGGGATAAACAGCCCTATTTATCTACGATCGAATTATATTTGTTCGATACACCATTGTCAATATAAATGCAATGTTGAGAAAATAAATCAAGTAAATAAAATAAAGACTTGTGTTGGATTGGCACAACATAAACATAAATAAGAAATTGAAATGGAAAAATTAAGGAAAAGGTAAAGAAAAAATCCCCGGTTTATTCAATCAATAAAAGTACGATAAGCAAGCTTAACCCCTTGTTTGTTGTTAAATTGAATTCCCCCACCAAAATATGAATAAAGCAAGAAAAAGGCAAATGGTGTGTAAATATAAATAATTACACAAGGATAGATACTAGTTACCCTTCCCTACTTTATTTTATTTATTTATAAATTTGGTTTTTGACTTTAATTAACTCGAAGTTCTTTCTTTAAAGAATTCTGCCTTCCTTAAAATATCATAAACAGTTCCCGTAGGTTGAGCACCTTTTTCAAGGAAATATAGAATAGCAGGAACGTTTAAATAAGTTTGATTCTTTATCGGATCGTAAAAACCTACTTTTCGAAGATCTCTTCCTTCTCTTCGGGATCGAACATCAATTGCAACGATTCGATAGATGGCTCATTGGGATAGATGTAAATAAACAACGCCCCCCCTAGAAACGTATAGGAGGTTTTTTCCTCATACGGCTCGAGAAAAATGATTCTAATTTCTGTATATAATAGCAAGTAGATCCATAAAATCATGAATTTTACTATGATTTGAATTGAGTACTTTTTTCTTCTTCCTTACAGAAAAAGGAAGAAATCTCATTCATACTCATAACTCAAGTTGGGTAATTCTGACAAGAAAATCCTTAGACATTTATTGAGCTGTCTCTAAACTCTTTTGTTTGTCTCATTTCGAATCTATTTTTATTCCTCAGTCTGATCCAATTGTTGAGACAATTGAAAATAGTGTTTCCTTGTTTCGGAATCCTTTATCTTTGCTTTGTGAAATCGTTGGGTTTAGACATTACCTCGGGGATCCTTATTCCTTTCAAAATGGCAGCAACATACCTTTTTTGTTATTTCTTTCTATATAAATAGAATACGAACGATTGATTCCCTTGTGATACACTTTTCATCGAAATAGTTTTACCAATTTCGAAAAATTGGACTTTTCAAACTTGTTCTGAATTTGAACCTTTCAATTTAGAATTTATATATAGTGAGGATATACTTACAAAGTTGGTCTAACTTATTGATTTTCACTAACCCTAGATTCTTTCCCTTGAAAAATGAATCAATCCTTTCTTCTCGAGCTTCATAATGTACTATTTACTTATAACCCAACACAAATTAGGTTCCGGGCAGAACAAACTATGTCGAGCCAAGAGCATCTTCATTACTATAGAAGATGGCGGATGTAAAAATCCACAGCCGATCATGTCCTTCAAGTCGCACGTTGCTTTCTACCACATCGTTTCAAACGAAGTTTTACCATAACATTCCTCTAATTGAAATTTCAAAGCGGTATGGAATTGATTCAATATAAAATCATGAATAGTCATTGGTTCAACCGGTATATAATAGTCCATACTTTCTATCTACGGAGAAATAAGTATTTATCCGGATAAGGGTCAGCAAGGATCGAATTTATTTAATTTAACCCCATATTCTATCATATGAATGAAAATATTTATTTATATTTATAAATAAGACGAATAAACGAGTTTGCTTAAGACTTATTATTTACATCTTCAACAGATTGTTCGAGACGATCAATCATGAAGGATCCTGTTTTCTCGAACAAATAAACTATAAACCTCCAAAAGAGGTTTCTGTTTCTATAGTAGAATACTAATGATTTCCAATCCCGAAATCAAATCAATTAGTAACCAAATAAGCTATTCCAATGACCCGAAAAAGTCGAAATTTTGATAATATTGATTTCTCATACTTCTTCCAGTACCAATTCCGGTACCAATCAAGAAAAAAAAAATGAAGTAAAAAAAAAAAAAAACGATCTCGTGTAAGGTAAAATGGAGTTCCTTACGTTATTGTTATTCTTTCTTTCATCTGAAAGAGAAAATCTGAATCAAGAATCAGAGAAGTATGATCTTTTCGGATCCATCATATACAACTAAGAGTTCTTACCTTAGCCGGGGTAATTCTAATTATAGATATTTAAAAAATCACAGATCCTTTTCACTTAACCGAAAAGCCCTTGTTACTGAAATACAACAATACAATAAAAATACATAATATATATCATATAGGCATAGGCCTTGTTTTTTATACAGATTTTGTTTTACTTCTTCAAGAATTTTTCGATCAATTCTAAAGTCAAGTAGATGGAATATACGAATTTCTCCCCAATCACTACATTACATTGATTTACAATGGTTCATTTGAACCAGCTAATATCTAAGATACAAAAAAATAAGGTCCAGATCAATCTGTTTTTCCTATTTTTTTTTCCGCGCCAACCCAACTTTAATTAGAAGTTTTAAGACCTGTGATGAAATTCAAAACTCCCCACTCTTTAATCTCTACATTCTATGTGGAATTGGGCGGGATACCATTTATTTTCTTTTTATTGACTTTAGGTTTGGGGAAAGGGAATAGAGAGGTCTTTCTCTCACATTGTGATTCAGAATGCATCATGTGATAATTCCCATTTCATAGGTATTAGATATGGGACATAAAGTTTCTCTAAGGAACTAACTTCAAAATGAATATGAAATGAATATGAGTAGTACGAGCATATCCTGAATGTTTATGATATAATAGACCAAAAATCCCTTTTTTGAATGAAAATAAAGATATTTAATTTTACCCACATTTGACACTTGATTCCGTTTGTGAGAAACCAAACGAATTCTCAGATATGATTCTTAGAACCATTCTGAAAATTAATAAGAATGGATTTTTCCCTTTAACAAATTCTTGTTTTATGTGGAATGCAGTGTGATCCCATCTTTCGTTTCATGAAAGACGATCTGGGACGGAAGGATTCGAACCTCCGAATAACGGGACCAAAACCCGCTGCCTTACCGCTTGGCCACGCCCCATTTTTATTTCTATTCGATACTAATCAACACTAATATGGGTATTGGTTATTCGTCAATCCCAACCCAAATACATAAAAACATATGGGATATTTTGTTGCTAGGGTTCAAGACATGCAGATATAGAATCAAAAAAATTCATTGATCATTACATAGAATTCAATTAAGATATTGTATGAAAGTTGAATTCCTTATATTCTCATTTTAGAATGATAATGGGGGGAGGGATTTTTTATTTGGGAGAGTCCGAACCGAAGAAAAAGGAGGATTTCTTGATCTGCCTTTTTCATTTTTCCCTTATAAAAATAACTCAAAATTATCTAATCCACAAGAACGAAATGCTTGTTATGCTTAATATCTTTAGTTTAATCGGTATCTGTCTTAATTCTGTCCTTTATTCGAGTAGTTTTTTCTTCGCCAAATTGCCCGAAGCTTATGCCATTTTCAATCCAATCGTAGATGTTATGCCTGTCATACCTGTACTCTTTTTTCTCTTAGCCTTTGTTTGGCAAGCCGCTGTAAGTTTTCGATGAAATCTTTAATACTTTGCTAAATTGATGCTGTATTCGATAAAAAAATTCTAAAAATTGATAAGATCAGATAAGTCTTACATTACGAACCCTCGATTCAAAAATCTAAATTCTTGTATATTGAATGAATAACCGCAGCGATGAATTAGGATCAGCCTTTTCCCCGTTCTGACCTTCCAGTGAGTATGGACTATTAGGTACTCCACAATATCTAATTATTGATATGACAAGAAATTTCGGGTAACGAATGAATAAAAATCTTATTACAAATAAATTCGTTAAAATAAAATGACTTTTCAAGAAAAGACTTCATTTTATTTTTCATTTTTCGGGGTGTCAAAACAAATAAAATGGTATATGTGGTAAAAAATAGGTAATCTATTCCCCTCTTTCAAAAAAAAAAAATGATCTTGGAGATTGTGTAATGCTTACTCTCAAACTCTTTGTTTACACAGTAGTGATATTCTTTGTTTCCCTTTTTATCTTTGGATTCTTATCTAATGATCCAGGACGCAATCCTGGACGTGAGGAATAACAAATTTCTAGTTTTTTTGCTTTTTTCTAAATTAATTCTTAATAATCTTATTTGTTTCATACATTTAACTATGATAAAATCAAGGGATGAGAATCTTTTCGAATTCGAAAATCCCAAGTGATCAGAGAAAGCGGAAAGAGAGGGATTCGAACCCCCGGTACAAATAATTCGTACAACGGATTAGCAATCCGCCGCTTTAGTCCACTCAGCCATCTCTCCTAATTCCAAATTGAAAATTTGTTATGTGATGTAACACGTGAAATAAAGATTGATAAAAATCCACCTTCTTTTCTTTATTTTATTTTTTCATTTTATTTATTTATTTTTATTTAATCTTATTTAATTTTATAATTATTATTTAATAATTATTATTTAATTATTATTATTTATTTTATTAAATTATTCTATTTTAATAATAGAATTTATTATTATATTATTAAAATAGAAATTAGAAATATTCTAAAATATTCTAATAAATAATAGAAATTATTTAAATAGTTATTTAAATTTAAACTTTAACCAAGTATTTAATATAAGTATTTAATATTTAAATAAAATAATTTAAATAAAATAAAAAGAAAGGTATATATTTATACTAAATAAAAAAATATATATATAAATATATTATAGTATAAATATATTATTATGTATAAGAAAATATGTATAAGAAAAATAATAAATATAAGAAAAATAAGAAAAAGATAGAAAAAGCAATTGATCAGGAATTCAATATAGATAATGACTCAAAATAAAATGGATCTCCTCAATAGAAAGAATATCTTAGTTCTTTGATTTTATACGAAAGGTTTATTCTCCCGGCCTGATCCGCTTAAGTACTGGCCGGGACATTTATTCTTTTATTCCAATGAATCCTTCATAGATCAAACGATTTAATTTGGAATTTATATCAAAAAAAAATACTTGTTATTGAAGCAACAACAACAAGAGAAATTTCCATTATCATTCCTATGATCGAAGTCCCATTTATTATTATTTAATTTAATATTTCTTTTTTATTCTTCTTTTTTTTTTATTATTCTTTTTTTCTTTTTCTCAGTTTATTACTTAATTTCTTACTGTTGTCAAGTATCTTACTGTTGTCAAGTAAGGAATAAAAAAAAAAACACATATGATAACATTAACATAATATATATATATATATATTAAACAATATTAAAATATTAAACAATATTAAATTACATTTAACAATTTTAAATATGAAAAACACATATTTCTATTCTAACATATTTCTATTCTAATAGAATAGAACTCAATATAACTCATTTACTTCTTCAAGAGACAAAATAGGAACAGTTGAGATTCAATTGACCCGAATTCATAAGATCTGGCACTGGCAGTTGAAAAGAAGGTGAAAAAGGGGGGGTCCATGTATACAGAATTTATAATTTTTATAGTCTAGCTTCAATCACCCCTTCAGGCGGGAACCATTAGTTTAGTAATGACTTCCCAGCAAACGAAAAGCTTACCTTTTTATGTTATGCTATTAAAATTT